TTCATGCATTGCATGATTCGAGTATGATCATAGAAAAGATTATCCTCAAGCGAACCAGCCTATCCTATGCTACATAAGGGAACTTACGTGATGGTTGGATGCGGAAACACATCGGGTTGTGAACTCCAACGTGGCAGATAAAATCATATATCTACATGGACCAATCAATAGTTCAAGTCACACACTCCCATAATCCATCCTCTTTTAGGAAAATATACTTCAACTATTCGTATCAAATAAACAAGAAAATATTTCAAATTTTTCAATAATCCATATTTGTAGCAATGAAAGACTCTTGTTCCTCCCCGATATGATAAATTACAAATATATACGATATGTCTTCTCTTCTCTATAAAGGACCTGAAATACCTTGCTTACGTATCATTGAAAAGTGCATTAACATAAATATGGCAGTAAGAAGAGGCAATACAAAAGTATGTAAACTATAAAAACGAGTCAAAGTGGATTGGCCCACACTAGCACTTCCACGTAATAATTCTACCAAAGGCGATCCTATTATAGGAATAGCCTCAGGCACGCCTGTTACAATTTTGACTGCCCAATAGCCAATTTGATCCCGAGGTAAGGAATAACCGGTTACGCCAAAAGATGCAGTCAATACAGCCAGAACTACCCCTGTAACCCAAGTTAATTCGCGGGGTTTTTTAAACCCACCCGTAAGATACACGCGAAATACGTGCAAGATCATCATTAGAACCATCATACTTGCTGACCATCGATGAACTGATCGAATTAACCAACCAAAGTTGGCCTCAGTCATTATGTATTGAACAGAGGAAAAAGCCTCTATGACGGTTGGACGATAGTAAAAGGTCATAGCAAAACCCGTAGCTACTTGTACTAAAAAACAAGTAAGCGTAATCCCCCCTAGACAATAAAATATGTTGACATGAGGAGGAACATATTTACTGGTTATATCATCTGCAATCGCTTGAATCTCGAGACGTTCCTCGAACCAATCATATACTTTATTGAGATAGGTAATCCAAGAAAGATTCCCCCTCCGAGAGCCGTATATGAGAATTTCATCTCGTACGGCTCAAGGCAAAACACACAAATACTGGTTTCAACGGATATGGAATAGATAGTTTTCAACTTCTTGGAGCTTAACCTCTTGACTCGATTTGACCCAAAGATACGAAGCAAAGTAAGAAAAATGAAAAATCCGGAATCTCTTCTTTGTGATGATAATGCCAATAAATACAATCTCAAGTTGGCTCATTCGTCTTTCTTTATGTGAATCGTGACAGGCCTTTTGAATCTTCTCTTCCCTGTTTTTTTTTTTTTAGGAATTCTCTTGTTGAGATCCTATGAATCAATTGAAACCTCAGATTCATACTAGAACCACGATGATTTAAGAAAGCCGAAGCTAAACTCAAAGGTTCTCTGAGTAAAAACCATTTGATCATCACTTCATTCAATTCATTCAATGAATGTAATGACTCAATAAAATCTAGAGAAAAAGTTTTCTTTCGTTCAAAAAAAGTCTGAAGGAAAAATTGTTTTATTTATTTTATTTAGAAAATACCTATTATTTCCCCCCTTTTTTTTTTTTTTAGTCCGGTTGCGAGGTCTGAATAATAGGTATGAATCATAGTTCAAATATTTCTTTATCTATTCTATATATCTATATAGTCCGTGCTCCAGAGACTAGAATCAATATCTGACGAAGTAGAATTATCTTGATAGAGATGACAGATCCATTCTCTGTATTATCAATAGGATCAATTATAACAAGTCACACGCTCATATTCCGGAAATAAAATATCAAAACAAATAAATTTCACGATCGAACTACCAGAATCGTCTATAAATCCAAGTCTTAAGTAATCTTAAGTTGAAGCATTAAGTAAGTCTAAGTAAAATAATCTTTTTTGATTAAAAAACTAGAACTTCCTAATTTTTAGGAACTAATTCGTTGAAATTCCATCCAGTAAAACGGATGAATTATAAATTTCCAAAATACTAGATAGAAATATTGCAAATAGAGCCATTGCGACTCCCATAAGTGGTGTAGTCCCCCACCCTGGAGCTACTTTTCCATATTCCGAATTTAATGGTTTCAATAAACTCCCTACGCCAGTTCGTCTTGGTCCAGATTTCAAACTACTCTCAGCGGTTTTTGTAGCCATAAATCCTCTTTCATCATGGGTTGTAATCTGTTGACTTTGTATATCATTTCGTTGTAGTTGTAAATAAACGGTATTATCGCGATCTTGAAATTTTCGAAAAAAAAAAAATGGAAACAGCAACCCTAGTCGCCATCTCCATATCCGGTTTACTTGTGAGCTTTACTGGGTACGCCTTATATACCGCTTTTGGGCAACCCTCTCAAAAATTAAGAGATCCCTTCGAAGAACATGGGGACTAGTTGAAGTAACGAGCCCCCCATATTTATATTGGGGGGCTCATCACTTTAATGGAAATAATAAAAAATCATTTAATTTTTTTAGTTGGAACTTTAGGTGGTTCTCGAAAA